ATCCTGACATAAGAAGTCCAATGGGAGCAATACTTGAAATAGCGATCCATAAAAAAACCCCGATATTGAGATCGGCTAGAACAAGGTGATAGCCAAAAGGAATTACTGAATAACTTAGTAGAATTGATATGACTGCTATGGATGGTCCAATACTGAATAAACGAGTATCTACTCTAGATGGAAGAAGATTCTCTTTGAAAAGTAGTTTTGTCCCATCTGCTAGAGCTTGGAGAATTCCCAAAGGGCCGGCATATTCAGGTCCAATACGTTGTTGTATCCCTGCGGATATTTCTCTTTCTAACCACACAATTACTAGTACACCTATTGTGATTCCCAATACAAGAGTAAAAATGGGGATAAGCATCCATATGATCCCATAGACCTCTTTTAAGGATTCTAATCTGGAAAAAGAATTGATATCTTGTACTTCTGTTGTATCCATTATCATTTCAACGATCAACTTCTCCCATAATGATATCTATACTACCCAGTATCGTCATAATATCAGCCAATTTCATTCTTTTAACTAACTGAGGAAGAATTTGCAAATTGATAAAACCCGGCGGGCGAATTTTCCATCTCCAAGGAAAAACACTTTGATCTCCTATCAGAAAAATTCCCAACTCTCCCTTTGGGGCTTCGACTCTCACATAAAGTTCTTGTTTCCACAATTCAAAAGTAGGAGAAGGTTTTTTACTAATGAATCGATATTCAAAATCATTCCATTCGGGATCCCTTACTCTATCAAAGCATCGGATTTCTAAATTCTCATAGGGCCCTCCCGGAATTCCTTCCAGAGCCTGTTGAATAATTTTTATAGATTCTGTCATTTCACGGATTCGTACTAAATAACGAGCTAATGAATCTCCTTCTTTTTGCCATTGGACTTCCCAATCAAATTCGTCGTAACACTCATAATGATCAACTTTACGAAGATCCCATTGTATTCCGGAAGCTCGTAACATTGGTCCTGATAAACCCCAATTTATTGCTTCCTCCCCACCAATAATGCCTACTCCCTCAACTCGTTCTAAAAAAATAGGATTCCGTGTAATAAGTTTTTGATATTCAGCAACCCCTGTTAAAAAATAATCGCAGAAATCCAAACATTTATCTATCCAACCATGAGGTAGATCAGCAGCTACTCCTCCGATACGAAAATAATTATGCATCATTCTCATACCGGTGGCAGCTTCGAATAGATCATATACTAATTCTCTTTCTCTGAAAATATAGAAGAAAGGGGTTTGTGCACCAATATCTGCCATAAAAGGACCAAGCCATAACAAATGAGAAGCTATACGACTCAACTCCAACATAATTACTCTGATATAGCTGGCTCTTTTAGGTACTTGAATATTTGCTAACTGCTCTGGTGCATTTACGGTTATTGCTTCTGTGAACATAGTAGCTAAATAATCCCAACGTGTTACATAAGGAAGATATTGTATAATTGTTCGGTTTTCCGCAATTTTTTCCATTCCTCTGTGTAAATAACCCAATATTGGTTCACAGTCAATAACATCTTCACCATCTAGAGTAATGATGAGTCGAAGAACACCATGCATTGATGGGTGGTGAGGACCCATATTTACTATCATGAGGTCTTTTCTTGTAGCTGGTACATTCATAGGTTTTTCCCCGATTCATTCTTCCGTGAATTGCTGAAAACAAAAAGAAATTCATTCAAATTCAATATCTAATAAATCAAATAATTAATAATTAAAGCTCTGCAAATTAATGAGTTTTCGGCTCTCGAATATCCAAGTGACTAATTAATTCTTTATAACGTACTCTATTTTTCTTTGACAAATAAGCCAGTAGCCGTTGACGTTTTCCCAGAATTTTCCGTAGACCTCTCTGAGATAAATAGTCTTTTCTGTGTAATTCCAAATGTGAAGTCAGTCTTCGTATCTTATTGGTGAAACTGAATACTTGAAATTCAACAGACCCCCTGTTTTCTTCTTGCGAAATAACCGAGATGAATGCATTTTTTATCATAAAACAAAAAATTTCCCCCTCTTTTTTAAAGATATGAATTTTACCGATCAGTAATAAAAATCCCCGTCAGTTTGATCTGGTATACCGAATTTCGTTATGGACTACTAATTTTATCAAATAAAATTAATCAACGATTAATTCAACTTTCAATTTGATTCGTATAGGGATACAAAAGGATGGCACTCGTAAAAGATAATAATTTAGACCTAAAATTCTCTTGATTCATTTATAGATCTAATTGATACGCCATTGAATTAGTATCATGTATCAGAATGGAATGTAAGACAACGCATGTGTGCATCTGTTTGCTTTCATATACCAGATATGGTACAGGATATATATAGGAAAAATGGACTATCGCCGAATTTTTAATTGTGGATACATATGTATCCTTACCATACTGAAACGACTGCCATTATTGGTATCAAACCAATAGCGATTCATACAAGCTAAATCTTCTAATCGATAATTGGGCCAAAGAAAGAACTTTAATTTAATTAATTTATTTTGATCTCTATCAAGATGTTTGCTTTCATCCAAAAATTGACCACAGCTTTTTATGTTGTTCACATTGCAAAATACTGTATTTCTATCTATATCATTCCTATTCATTGAATTGAAACAAATTAGAATTCTCAATTCTCTACGATGTCTAGTCGATAAAATATTTTCAGGAACAAGAAGCAAATCATAATGATTTTTGTCGCTACTGCCAGTTATCCTTTGATGTCTTGCAATGGATTTATCAAAATGATTCTTATCAACATATCCTTTTTCTCGGCATCTTTGATTAGTTTGGTGCTTACTCTTATGAACCAATGAAATACTTATGGTTTGATACATAATAAATTGTCCATCATTTTTTATAAACAGACGAACTGGTTCGATAATTAATATTCCCCTTTTCATCAATTCTGTAAGAGTTAAATCCTTATGGATCAGCATTATACCCAAACTCATTTCTCCCCTTTGAATAGAGGATATAGCAATTTCTGATGGATTTATCAGTCTAAGCAGGAGACAGTATACTTTGATATTATTGAGTATTCTTTCATTTAAAGAACCCTCCCATCTCAATTGAAAACGCAAATGCCTTTTTAGGAAAAAATCGAGTTCTGCTTCCATATTGCTTTTGTATTTCTTTTTCTTTTTCTTTATACGTTTTTTTATGTCTGATCCTACATAATCTTCTTCAACGCCTTTTTCTTGGTTTGAGATAACGGCTCCAATATCCCCTTGGATTGTGGGTTCTTTTTCTTCTTGATTTTTATTCTCTAATTCAAGAGATTTTTTTTCGTTCGATGGTATAAAAAGATCCCTTTTTTGTTTTTGCTTTCCATTGATGTTTTTATTTTCACTAACATTTTCAGTTTCAGTAAAATTTAAAAGAAGTAATTTGATCGGTATGACCCACGGTTTTATTTTATATGCATTATAAAGTAACACAAATTCTGAGAAGAACCAAAATTCCAGATTCGATATGGGACGACTTAGTATTTCTTCATTCATTCCCATCCAATCAAATCTTTTTTTATTGGATGATTTTATTTCTTGATCTTGATGAATTGTGAGATAAAAAAGGTCTTTCTTATCAATTTTTTCTTGATAATTCCTAGTTTTTTTACTATTGGTACCAGTATCGATATCGATCCAGGACTCAATATCGACTTTCTTTCTAAGACAAAAATTTATAATTCTAGAATAAAAATATTTTCTATCCGGACTTTTCTCCATATCCATAATATCAGCTTCTCCTAGAGAATTTTTAATAAGGATACCTACCATCATATCAAATAATTTGTGTTTACGTGTGTTATAATTATAAGAAATCTTTTGGTTATTATTTACTTGTAATGGCAATCCATAAATATATGAGTTCTTATTATCTTCATAATTAACCGATTTATATGATAAAAGATTATATCTATAGTGTTTTTTAAAATTCTCTGTTTTATTTTGTAATGAGTCTACTTCATAATTATTTTCTTTTTCGTAATGAATTAACTGGTCTTTTTCATATGAATCCCATTTGTTTAAATCTTTATTTTGAGCCATACAACGTTGATTAACTCTGTTTCGCCATTTTTGCGGTACTAATCTAGACCATCTAATCCGAGATAAATCGTATTGATAATGACCCCTTAACCAGTTTTTCCATTGATTCATTCCAGAATTCCGAAGTTTCTTATGTCTTAATTCGGAATGTCCTTGTGCTCCAAAATAATCCTTTATTTCATTCTTAAGAAAAAGAGATGTTCCGTGATATTGAATGACAGATCTTAACTTATACAAGTTAATAACTTGGGTTTGTGATAATTTGTAAAATACATATGCTTGTGACAAGGAGGATAAATAAAAAAAAATCTGTGAATTCTTATTAATATTACTAATATTAGAAAGTGACTTTATAAAGTGAATTGTATTTTGATTTGTTTTATCAATTCTTTCTTGATTTGCTTCATTATTGTAAATGTATTTATCAATCGTTTTTTTTGTTGATTCAAGAAAAAGTTGTGCATTGATCTGGGTAATATTAATGATACATAGAAGGATATCTATGTATATTCTTTCAATGAAAAATTTTATAAAATAATGCGATTTACGGATTAATCGAGTATTTCTTCTTTTTAATATCTGCCAAAATTTTTGGGGGGATTCTAGTCTTTTAGACTTATGACTTTTTTTGTTAGGACTAATATTTATCTCTGGAGTTATAAATTCCTTTTTCTTGTCTTTTGTAATTTTTTCTATTTGATTTCGGATTGTGCTTGTTCTATCAGTCAGATCTTTCGTTTTTTTTTCTATCAGTGAATAGTTTGTGCAATCCATAGATCGAAATTGAATAGACGATTCATGAATAATACGATTACTATTACTGATTATCAAATCTTTTTCTTTTTTAGTTTCACTCGATTCATATACTTCTCTCAATCCAAATAATTGAATTGGATTTATTTTTGAGAGTATTCTTTTTATAAATAGAACACTTTTGATAACCC